AGCTTACAGTGGAGGGAAGTTAGGATAATACCAGGTTATGGAGGCGTGTGGTATGTGTACACATAATCATATATATGTCGTGTTAAGTATAATATACGTGACATATATGTTACATCATGTACACCACATAGGTGTCATGTGTGTAGTACATGTGTACACTATACATGTGTAATACACATATACAAATCGTGCATACACTGTTGATATACTACAAGTTTAATGGGTATATTAGGGTTTAAAGGTAATGGGTTTACGTAAAGTTAAAACAATCTCCTGGGGAAGGTAATGTTTTTGTCAATTTTTTTATCCGCATACATGCTTAATATTTTTTTTGTCCCATAAGTGTTAATATCAAAAAAAGATTTTTTTAGAAGATGATTTTTTTTTGCTGTTTTACACATGAAAAGTACACTTCGGCCCTCGTTTTTGGGGTTTTTCGAGGAAAATCCAGGTGTGCGTCTACGGGGGGAGGGGGGGTTTTTCTGAAAAACTTTTTAGTCATTTTTTCAAATTATCTCCCGCCTCGAACCGGCTTTAGACGTACTCTGATTTTTATCGAGATTCACTTTATTACGCTTTTATCGAAGTTTAGGTTATTTATCAAAATTTAATAATGTCTTTTTTAAATTATTGTTAAATTCTCCGAAAGGTTAATCTATTTAAATTTGATTAATAACTTGACTTTGTCTTCTTAGGTAGTCCTTGACCATGTGGGTTCGCGAATCATATTATAGTAGCTGATCAATAAACTAGGTGTCGAGGTTATTACCAACTATCAGAAAGTGCCGGACGCGATGGATGCTAATGCTTAAACTAGAGCCCCGGAGGGGCTCCCCCCCAAAAATCCAAAAAGGTCAAGGAATGATAGTCTTTCCCCCGGTCCGTACATGGAGCGCAGGGTTGGGTCAAAGTCGTAAGGATTTTTTGTATACTGTAAGCCGCTTAAGTACCTGCCTGTCGGTTCACGGAACGTGAACAAACAATCCTGGAGACTTACCCAAACCGCCACGCGGAATAGGAGCCGGTTAAGAGTGATTATGCCTTACAAGGGAACTAGACCAGATAAAGTGCCAACCAGCCGCGGTTACGGGTGAGATGCCTTACGAGGGTGCCTAATGTCACTGGGACAGTCACTGTGTGTTATAGACGTAGAGTCAGCAGGTAAAGTCCGGGAGGTGAGACAAAGTGACGCTTGAAAGGTCCATAGCCTGGTTACGAAACCAACTGTAGTTCTTGGAAATGTTATGCCCGATAAGAATATAATGTTATAGAACATTGGAGTGCCAAGATATGGTTATTAAGGAAAGGAATGTTTTGTAATAGGGTTCCCCTATTACAAAATATGATATGGTATTGACTAGGTCTAAACAATTAACCTTATTAATAGGACGGTAAAGGAGTAATACAAAGGCGGGATGTTTAATTATAAGGGAATATAAATTAAGTTATGATTAATAATTAGATAGTTATGGAAATAATTGAATATCTGTTAATGGTGATTAATAATTAGTTGAAAATGAATCGTTATCGTTGCTAACAAAACCTGTTATACTTGATGAGATGTAACCCTTGTGTTTTGTGATGTTACAATAATAAACTGTGGGGAAGTTTAATATTCAAGAGGTAAATCAAAGAGGTCCTTAATAATTAAGTAATGGAATAGTGGAAAGTAAATGAATGTGTATTAAGCATAGTATGTAATGATAATAGGGGATAGTAGATTAATGTGTATTAAACATAGTATGTATTGATAATAGGGGATAGTAGATTAATGTGTATTAAGCATAGTATGTATGTATGTACGGTATACATATTATGTACTTATGTACTATATACATAGTATGTGGCCTGACCAACTTAACGTAAAAGTAAGTCGGATGTTTTAGGTTCTTTTCTCAGGAGATAGTTTAATAAAAATCTTGGCTTTGGGAGCCAAGGATGAGGGGTTGGCCCCCTTTTTCCTGAGAATAGGCTTGCTCTAGAGAGGAATTTCACCTCTGCTCTTCGGTTTACAAGACCGATGCCTTAAATACTGGGCTACTAGGGCAATGGTTTAGGGGTTTAGTGCTTTGTTCTCCCATCAGCCAGTGATTGGGAAGAGAATGAGGAAGAAGGAGAAGTAAGTGATTGAGGCGATTTGACCAATGGTGATAAATGGTTGTTCTACGGGTTGGCCACCAATTCATGTTAGGATAATTGTGTTTGCAACTAGAAGTCAGAAGAGGAATTGCGAGATAGGGCGGAAGGTGAGACTTCGTTGTTTGGAGGTGTGGAGGATGGGGACTAGGAGAAGGATAAGGATTGAGAAGATAAGAGCAAGGACGCCTCCTAGTTTGTTGGGGATAGAACGTAAGATGGCGTAGGCAAATAGGAAGTATCATTCTGGCTTAATATGGGGTGGTGTAACTAAGGGGTTGGCTGGAATAAAGTTTTCTGCGTCATTTAAGAGGTTGGGTGTGAAGAGGGTCAGGAGAGTGAGTAGGAACAGGAGAATAAAGAAGCCCGTGAGATCTTTGTATGTGAAGTAGGGATGAAACGGGATTTTGTCTATGTTGGAAGTGAGTCCGGTTGGGTTGTTTGAACCTGTTTCATGAAGGAAGAGAAGGTGAATTATAGTTAGAGCTACAATTACAAAGGGAAAGAGAAAGTGGAATGTAAAGAATCGTGTTAATGTTGCGTTATCAATTGAGAAGCCTCCTCAGATTCATTGGACTAACATGTCTCCAATATAGGGGAGGGCAGATAGCAGGTTGGTGATAACGGTTGCCCCTCAGAAGGATATTTGTCCTCAGGGGAGGACATAGCCTACAAAGGCGGTGATTATAAGTAACAGGAGAATTACTACACCAATATTTCAGGTTTCTTTGTTAAGGTAAGAGCCGTAGTAGAGCCCTCGGGCAATGTGGAGATATACACAGATGAAGAATATAGAGGCGCCATTGGCGTGGACGTTGCGAATTAGTCAGCCATAATTTACGTCTCGGCAAATGTGTGCGATTGAGGAAAATGCTGATGAGACATCTGCAGTGTAGTGTATAGCTAGAAAGAGGCCTGTGAGAATTTGGATAATTAAACATAGGCCTAGTAGGGAACCAAAGTTTCATCAAATAGAGATGTTAGTTGGGGTTGGGAGGTCAATTAGGGAGTTGTTAATAATTTTAAATAGAGGATGGGTTTTGCGAATGTTTGTAGCCATTAGGTTAGTTCTTGTAGTTGAATAACAACGATAGTTTTTCGGATTAAAGGTCTTAGTTAAAGTCTAAGTAGGAATAATGACATATGTGATGTTGATTTTAATAGTAAGTTTTATTTTAGGTTTGGTAGCTGTAGCGTCAAACCCTTCTCCTTATTTTGCTGCACTAGGGTTAGTGGTTTCTGCTGGGGTAGGTTGTGGTTTGTTGGTTGGATTTGGGAGTTCTTTTTTATCTTTAGTTTTGTTTTTGATTTACTTAGGTGGGATAATAGTTGTGTTTGCATATACGGCGGCGTTAGCTGCTGAGCCATATCCGGAGTCGTGGGGGGACTGATCTGTTTTAGTTTATGTGGTTGGATATTTTGGTATTCTTTTTTGGGTGGGAGCAAATTTTGTGATTGATTGAAGCTGAGGGGGTTGAGTGAGTGGTGAAGAGTCCATGGAAATAAGTATAATTCGTGGTGATTTTAGTGGAGTAGCGTTGTTGTATTCTTGGGGGGGCGGAATGTTAGTTTTGGGGGGCTGAATATTGCTTTTGACTTTGTTTGTGGTGTTGGAGTTAACACGAGGGATGTCTTGAGGGACTTTGCGTACGGTTTAGTAGAAAGATAAGGTAAGTATAGTTGATAGGATGAGGGTTAGGAGGAATAAAATTATATATGTTTTAATGAAGCCTTGTTGGGGAGAGGTTGATAGTTTAATTATTGATATTTGTTGAATGATTGGGCTTTTTGGGCCAATTTTTTCATTTCATGAGAGGTCAATTATTTGGGTTGAAATGGTTTGAGCTCAGGATAGGTTAAGTTTTGGTAGGAGTCGGTGGATAATTGGAGGGAAGAAGCCTAATATATTGGAGAAGTTATGGGTGGGCAGGTTAGGGTGGATTTTGAATTGAGTGGAGGTTAAGTTGGTTAGTTCCAAAGCTAGTATGAAACCTAGAATAGTTACTAGGAGGGCGGAAAGTTTTAAGAGTGGGTTTATTGTTATAATTTGTGTTTTTGTGGGTGGTATATTGGAGGTGATGATTAGACCAGCTAGGATGCTTCCGTAGGCGAGGCGTTTAATTGGGTTGATAAGCAGGGGGTTGTTTTCATTAATTGGGGGGAGGGATAGGAATCGTGGGTGTTTTATGAGTGAGAAGAATACTAGGCGTAGGCTGTAGATAGCGGTAAAGGATGTGGCTAGTAGGGTTAGGATTAGGGCTCAGGCGTTTAGGTGTGATGTGTTTATTGCTTCAATAATAGCATCTTTTGAGAAGAATCCTGATAAGAATGGTATACCAGTGAGGGCCAGGCTGCCAATTGTGAGGGATGAGGAGGTAAAAGGAAGAAGTTTATGTATACCTCCTATTTTTCGGATGTCTTGTTCGTCATTAAGACTGTGAATAATAGAGCCAGAACATAGGAATAATATTGCCTTGAAGAAGGCATGTGTACAAATGTGTAGGAAAGCTAGTTGAGGTTGGTTAAGGCCGATGGTAACTATTATAAGGCCTAGTTGGCTGGATGTGGAGAAAGCAATAATCTTTTTGATATCATTTTGGGTTAGTGCACAGGTAGCTGTAAAGAGGGTGGTTAGTGCTCCTAGACATAGGCAGAGTGATAGGATTAGTTGATTATCTTGGATAAGAGGGTGAAGGCGAATGAGTAGGAAGACTCCTGCAATAACTATTGTACTTGAGTGGAGTAGGGCAGAGACTGGCGTAGGACCTTCTATGGCGGCCGGAAGTCATGGGTGTAGGCCAAATTGAGCGGATTTTCCAGCTGCTGCTAGGACTAGGCCTAGAAGGGGAAGTGTTAAGTTTATGTTTTTAGAGAGGAAAAAGAGTTGTTGAATTTCTCATGAGTTAAGGTTTATAGCAAATCATGTTATAGCTATGATTAAACCAATATCTCCAATACGGTTATAAATGACAGCTTGTAGGGCAGCTGTGTTTGCGTCTGTTCGACTTAGTCATCAGCCGATAAGGAGGAAGGATATAATACCTACACCCTCTCATCCGATAAATAGTTGGAAGAGGTTATTTGCTGTAATAAGAATAAGTATTGTGATTAAGAATAGGAGGAGATATTTAAAGAATTTGTTGAGGTTGGGGTCTGAATGTATATATCACAGGGCGAATTCTAGAATTGATCAGGTGACATAGAGGGCTACGGGGGTGAAGATGATGGAGTAGGAATCAAATTTGAAGCTTATGTTAATGTCAATGGTTTCCAGGTTAATTCAGTTTCAGTTAGTTGTGATGGATTCTAGGCCTTGGTCTAGAAAAATGAATAGGGGAATAAGGCTGATGAAGAAAGAGGTTTTTACGGCTGTTTTAACATAGGTTGAGGATCAGGTATGGTCGGGGTATGTTTTGGTAGGGAGGATGGATGAAATTAAGGGGTATAGGAGGATTAGGAAGATTAGTAAAAATGATGTATTGAAGATTAATGAGTTCATAGCTATAGCTTGGAGTTGCACCAAGAGTTTTTGGTTCCTAAGACCAATAGATGGCTATTATCTTTCTAAAGCTCTAAGAAAACCATGGATTTGAACCATGGGTGGGGGAAATTAGCAGTTTCCCTTGTCCCAGACCTTTCTTGGGTGATTAAAAAGAGTTTAACTTTTATTTTTAGAACCACAATCTAATGTTTTTATTAAACTATAATTACAGGATGTTCAGCCTAGAATTAGTTCTGGTTTGGAAATAAGGAGGAGTGTTGGGATTAAATGAAGATATATTAATAGGTGTTCTCGTGTGTGGGAGGGGTTTATAAAGGTAATATGAGGGGAGAGAGGGCCTCGTTGTGTTACAATAAATATATATAGGGAGTAGGAAGCGGTTAATAGGACGCCAGACCCGGTAAGGATAATAGTTCATTGAGATCATTTAAAAAGGGAGGAGATAATAAGAAGTTCTCCTATTAGGTTTGGGGAGGGGGGTAGGGCCAGGTTTGCTAGGTTAGTGAGGAATCATGAAGTTGCTATTAGTGGGAGAATAATTTGTATGCCTCGGGTGAGAAGGAGGGTTCGGGTGTGTGTTCGTTCGTAGTTTGTATTAGCTAAGCAGAAAAGAGTGGATGAGATGAGGCCATGGGCGATTATTAGGGTGATTGCGCCTGCGAAACTTCATGGTGTTTGGATAAGGATGGCTGCTGCTACAAGGCCTATATGACTTACTGATGAATAGGCAATTAGGGATTTGAGGTCTGTTTGGCGTAGACAAGTGGAACTTGTTATAATAATGCCTCAGAGGGCTAGAATTAGGAATGGAAGGGCTATTTCTTTTGTTAGGGGGCTAAGAATGGGGATAATTCGTATTATTCCATATCCCCCCAGCTTTAATAGGATTGCGGCTAGAATCATGGATCCAGCGATGGGAGCCTCTACATGGGCTTTGGGTAGTCAGAGGTGTGCTCCGTAGAGGGGTATTTTTACTAGGAAGGCAATTAGGCATGCGACTCATCAGAATTTATTTGCTCATGAGTAGAGGTTTAGGAGTTGGGGGAATTGAAGGGTTAGTATTGAGAGTGAGCCGAGATCATTTTGTAGGAGGAGAAGGGCCACTAAGAGGGGCATGGAGCCGATGAGTGTGTAGAATAGGAAATAGGTCCCTGCACTCAGTCGTTCAGTCTGGTTTCCTCAGCGAGTAATAATAATAAGTGTTGGGATAAGGGTTGCTTCAAATATAATATAGAATAGGATTATTTCGGTGGCACTGAAGGCCATGATTAGAAGAAGTTGAAGGGTAATGAGTAAAATAATGTAAATGCGTTGTCGGGTGTATGGTTCATTGTTGAGGTGATTTTGGCTGGCAAGTATTATTAATGGTAGGAGTCAGCAGGTTAATACAAGTAGTGGGGAGGATAAGGGATCGATTCCTAAGTGAAGATTGGAAAAGTCTCAGCCGATTTCCGTGTTTCATTTAAATCAGTATAAACTAGTGAATGCGATGAGGAGACTATGGGTGATGGAGGTAGTTCATAATCACTTTTTAGGGGTAAGTCATGAGATTGGGTATAGCATAATTGTGGGGATGATGATTTTTAACATTGTAAGAGATTAAGGTTTTTTAATGTATCTGAGCCATGGGTGCGGGCTGTGGCAACCAGTAGGGCTAGGCCTGAGCTTGCTTCACAGGCTGAAAATGTTAGTAGAATTATAGGTATAAGAGAACAGGTAGGGGAAGTTATTGTTATTGATCAAAGAGAAATAGCGATAAATAGGGACAATATCATGCCTTCGAGACAAATAAGGGCTGACAAAAGATGGGAACGGTTTAGAGCTAGACCTATGAGGCTTAGGGCAAAGGCAGAGGAGAAGGTGAAATGGATAGGGGACATAAGATACTTATGGGCTTTCACCATAATCAATTGAGCCGAAATCAATAGTCTTAATTTTGGACTAAGTATCTATTCTGCCCACTCTAAACCCCCTTGAAGTCATTCGTAAATTAGGCCCAAGGTTAGAAGTAATAAAATGGTTGTTGCTCATAAAGAGGTGATGAGGGGGGAATTAAGTTGGTCTCCTCAGGGCAATGGTAGGAGGAGGGCGATTTCTAGATCGAATAGGAGAAAGAGAATAGCGACTAGAAAAAAGCGGAGTGAAAAGGGTAGTCGTGCGGTTCCTAATGGGTCGAAACCACACTCGTATGGGGATATTTTTTCGCTGTCAGGGTTAAGGGTGGGTAGTCAGAAGGCTAATGTTGCTAAGATTAGGGAAATGAGGGCTGTAAGGGCGACAATAAATGTGATGAGGTTCATTACTTTTCCTTGGACTTTAACCAAGATTAAATGATTGGAAGTCATTTGTACTAGTGTTTGTACTAGAAAAGTAATTGTTATGAGCCTCATCAGTAGATTGAAACATAAAGAAACAATCAAACGACATCGACGAAATGTCAGTACCATGCGGCGGCTTCAAAGCCAAAATGGTGTTGGGATGTAAAGTGATATTGGAGTTGTCGTAGAAGACAAATTAACAGGAATGAAGAGCCAATAATTACGTGAAGACCATGGAAGCCTGTGGCAACGAAGAAGGTAGTTCCGTAAATGCCGTCAGCGATAGTGAAGGGGGCTTCATAATATTCTATAGCTTGGAGTGCAGTGAAATAAAACCCTAAAATGATTGTGAGGGTGAGGGCTTGGGTAGTTTCTTTTCGGTTTCCTTCTATGATGCTATGATGGGCCCAGGTAACTGTCACTCCGGAGGCTAGGAGGACTGCAGTATTAAGAAGGGGAACTTCGAAGGGATCTAGGGGGTGGATACCGGTAGGTGGTCAGCAGCCGCCTAGTTCAGGGGTTGGGGCAAGGCTTGAATGGTAAAAGGCTCAGAAGAACCCAAGAAAAAAGAAAACTTCTGATGTAATGAATAGGATTATTCCGTATCGTAAGCCTTTTTGGACGGGTTGGGTGTGGTGGCCTTGGAAGGTTCCTTCTCGAATAATGTCTCGTCATCATTGGATTATAGTCAGGATGAGGAGTAGAAGACCCAAATAAAGCAAGGATAGGGTGTGAAAGTGGAATCAGATGGCAAGGCCTGAGGTTATGAGGAGGGCTGCTACTGCTCCTGTAAGGGGCCATGGACTTGGGTCAACTATGTGGTATGCGTGTGCTTGATGCGCCATTAAACGTTTTCTTGTAGATATAAGCTTAGGAGGAGAACGAAAACGTAGGCTTGAATCATTGCTACAGCAACTTCTAAAATTGTGAGGGAGAATAAAATAAGTGAAGTGAGAAGGGCAATTGAGGGTATGGTAGAGATTAGGACGAAAGCTGCGGTTGCAATTAGTTGTATTAGGAGATGGCCTGCTGTAAGGTTAGCTGTTAACCGGACCCCCAGGGCTAAGGGTCGAATAAATAAACTAATAGTTTCGATGATAATGAGGATTGGAACTAGAAGAGTGGGTGTTCCTTCTGGTAGGAAATGGCCTAGGGCCACTGTTGGTTGGTTAAGCATACCGATTAAGACTGTAGTTAGTCAAAGGGGGATGGCAAATGCTATGTTTAGTGATAGTTGGGTTGTTGGGGTGAAAGTATAGGGAAGTAGTCCTAGGAGGTTGATGGTAATTAGAAATAGTATAAGTGCTGTAAGGATTGAGGCTCATTTATGTCCTCCGAAATTTAGTGGTTGTATAAGTTGATAGGTGAAGCGGTTAATGAATCAGGTTTGTAAAGTAAGCAGGCGGTTGTTTAGTCATCGTTTAGTTAGTGTGGGGAAAATAAGTCAAGGAGTTATAATTGCTAAGGCAATGAGAGGGATCCCTAATAGTGATGGGCTTAAGAATTGGTCGAAAAAGTTTAGGTTCATGGTCAGTTTCAGGGGGTTGGTTGAGATTTTTGGGTACTTTTTGTGGTTGGGTTATTGTTGAATAGGTAAGATATTACTTTGCCTGGCATAATAGTTAGGAAAAATACTCATGCAAATAAGAAGATTAAAAATCAGGGACTTGGATTGAGTTGAGGCATGTCATTAAGGGTGGTTGGGAGTCACCAATTTTTAGCTTAAAAGGCTAATGCTAGGCCCAGTTTAGCTTCTTAATGAAAGTTCTTCAAGTATTAGTGAGGATCAGTTCTCGAAGTATTCTAATGGAACTGCTTCAACTACAATAGGTATAAAGCTATGGTTGGCTCCACAGATTTCGGAACATTGACCATAGAAGACTCCTGGGCGAGAGATAATGAAGGCTGTTTGGTTTAGACGTCCTGGTACTGCATCAATTTTTACTCCTAGTGCTGGGACTGTTCATGCGTGGAGAACATCTTCTGCAGTTACTAAGACTCGAATTGGAGATTGTATGGGGACTACCATACGATGGTCTGCTTCTAAGAGGCGGAATTGTCCGGGGGAGAGATCTTCCGTTTGGATTATATATGAGTCAAATTCTAGGTTTTGATAATCTGTGTACTCGTAGCTTCAATATCATTGATGTCCGAGGGCTTTAATTGTAATGTGGGGATCATTAATTTCGTCTATTAAGTAAAGAATACGCAGAGATGGTAGGGCGATTAAGATTAGAATAATTGCTGGGACAATGGTTCAGACGATCTCGATTTCTTGGGAATCTAGAATATGTTTATTGGTTAATTTGGTTGAAACTGTTGCTACAATGACGTAAAGAACTAATGAGCTGATAAGAAACACGATTATAAGGGTATGATCGTGGAAGTGGAGTAGTTCTTCCATAACAGGGGAAGCTGCATCTTGAAAACCTAATTGTGAGGGATGTGCCATATTTAAGGTTCGTGGGATTTAAACCTACAATTTTGCCCTGACAAAGCAATGTAATATTATTTTACTAGAATCTCAAGAAAGTGACAGAGTGGTTATGTGGTTGGCTTGAAACCAATTAATGGGGGTTCAATTCCTTCCTTTCTTGTTTATTAATTTAATAAGGTTGTTGAACTTGGACGAATGCTGGTTCTTCGTAGGTGTGATAAGGTGGTGGAGATCCATGTAATCATTCTACATTTGTATGGGGTAGTTCGATATATATGATTTCACGTTTTGATGCGAATGCTTCTCAGAGAATAAATATCATGATAATTACAGCTACTAATGAAATTAAAGAGCCGATTGATGAAATAACATTTCAGAAGGTATAGGCATCTGGATAGTCTGAATATCGTCGTGGTATTCCGGCTAAGCCTAGGAAGTGTTGTGGGAAGAATGTTATGTTTACTCCTACAAATATAACTAAGAATTGTGTTTTTGTTCAAGCGGAGTGTAGGGTATAGCCTGTAATAAGTGGGAATCAATGGACGAAGCCAGCCATAATAGCAAATACTGCTCCTATTGATAGGACATAATGGAAATGAGCTACGACGTAGTAGGTGTCGTGTAGAACGATATCTAGGGATGAGTTAGCTAAGACGATGCCAGTCAGTCCTCCAATAGTAAATAGGAAAATAAAACCTAGGGCTCAAAGGAGGGGTGTTTCTCATTTGATAGAGCCGCCGTGAAGGGTGGCCAACCAGCTAAAGACTTTTACTCCGGTTGGAATAGCAATAATTATAGTTGCCGAGGTAAAATAGGCTCGTGTATCTACGTCTATTCCGACTGTAAACATATGATGAGCTCAGACAATAAAGCCAAGAAGGCCAATTGCTATTATTGCTCAAACCATTCCTATATAACCAAAAGGTTCTTTTTTTCCTGAATAATAAGCTACAACATGAGAGATCATGCCAAAGCCCGGTAGAATAAGAATATAGACTTCTGGATGTCCAAAGAATCAGAAGAGATGTTGATAGAGAATGGGGTCTCCTCCACCTGCTGGGTCGAAGAAGGTTGTGTTAAGATTACGGTCTGTAAGAAGTATAGTAATGCCCGCTGCTAGAACTGGGAGTGATAGTAAAAGGAGGATTGTTGTAATGAGGATGGATCAAACAAAGAGAGGTGTTTGGTATTGGGAAATTGCAGGGGGTTTTATGTTAATAATTGTTGTAATAAAGTTAATGGATGCTAGGATAGAGGAAACACCGGCTAAATGGAGGGAAAAGATAGCAAGGTCTACGGAAGCCCCAGCGTGTGCAAGATTACCAGCTAATGGAGGGTAAACTGTTCATCCTGTACCGGCCCCGGCTTCTACTCCTGCTGAGGCTAGTAGTAGAAGGAAAGATGGGGGAAGGAGTCAGAAACTTATATTATTTAGTCGTGGAAAGGCCATGTCTGGAGCACCGATTATTAAGGGGACTAGTCAATTACCAAATCCTCCGATTATGATTGGTATTACTATGAAGAAAATTATTACGAAGGCGTGGGCGGTGACAATTACATTGTAGATTTGGTCATCACCCAATAATGCGCCTGGTTGGCTTAACTCTGTCCGGATTAATAGACTGAGACCAGTGCCCACTATCCCTGCTCATGCACCAAAGATTAAATAAAGGGTGCCAATATCTTTGTGATTAGTAGAGAATAATCAACGATTAATTATTGCCATAGGTAAGATGGCTGAGGTTTAAGCGGCGGATTGTAGCTCCGTAAAGAGAGGTTCAAGTCCTCTTCTTATCAAACCAAACATCAGCTCTGTAGTATAAAAATACATGGGATTGCAAATCCCAAGAAGGAGAATAGGCTTCTCCCGGGGCTTCTCCCGCCTCACTGCCGTTTAACGGCGGGAGAAGCCTAGATAAAAGTTCGCTGGATAGAACGCTTAGCTGTTAACTAAGATTTTATAGGATCGAGGCCTATTTATCTAGTAGTAAGACTTTAGCTTAATAAAAGTACCTGATTTGCATTCAGGAGATGTGAGATAAAGTCTTGCAAGTCTTACAGAAATTAAGAGATTTCACCCTTGTTTAAAGCTTTGAAGGCTTTCGGTTTGTTTTAGACCTAAATTTCTTATGTGGTTAGTGAGAGGATTATGGGGGTGAGTGGAAGGAGGAGGAGAGAAAAGGATGTTGTTGAGGTTAATAGTAGGTTTGGTTGGAGGGTTTTTGTTCGTCATGATGTTGATGAGGTGGTGGGGTTAGGGGATAGGGTGAGAGTAATTGAGTAGCACAGGCGTAGATAAAAGAATAAGCTAAGTAGTGCTGTTAGGGCTATGATTGTGGCTGGGATAAAGAGATTTTGTTTAGTCATTTCTTGGAGAATAAGTCATTTGGGCATGAATCCTGTAAGGGGAGGGAGCCCCCCTAATGAGAGGAGGGTAAGTATTGTTATGATGGTTAGCAGTGGTGATTTAGTTGATGAAATAGCGATTGAGTTAATTTTTGTGGTGTTGTTTGTGTTAAAGAGAAGAAATAGGGATGAGGTTATGATGATATAGATAGTTAGGTTAAGTAGAGTGAGGTTTGGGGAATAGTGTAGGATAATAATTATTCAGCCGATGTGAGCAATTGATGAGTATGCTAGAATTTTTCGTAGTTGTGTTTGGTTAAGTCCTCCTCAACCACCGATAATAATTGATAAGATTCCTATGGTTATAAGTAATGTTGGGTTGAGGAGGGGATAAAGTTGTAATAGAATTGCGAATGGTGCGAGTTTTTGTCATGTGGAGAGGACAAGTCCTGTGAGTAAGTTGAGTCCTTGGAGGACTTCTGGTAGTCAAAAGTGTAGGGGTGCTAGTCCGATTTTTAATGCTAAAGCGATGGAGAGGAGTGTGGCGGAGGTTGGGTTAATAATTTCTGTAATATTTCATTGACCCGTGAGTCAAGCATTTATGGTTCCAGCAAATAGGAGGAGAGCGGAGGCGGTGGCTTGTGTGAGAAAGTATTTTGTGGTAGCTTCTGTTGCTCGTGGGTGGTGCTGATGAATTATAAGGGGAATAATAGCTATTGTGTTGATTTCTAACCCTACTCAAATTAATAGTCAGTGTGAGGCAATGAATGTTATTGTGGTGCCCAATCCTAAGCTAAGGATTGTGATGGAGAGAATTAGTGGGTTCATTAGTAGAGGAAGGACTTTAACCAACATGTTTGGGGTATGGGCCCAAGAGCTTAAGATTAGCTGACTTTACTTAGGGAATAGTATAATTGGAAGTACAAAGGGTTTTGATCTCTTGGGTACAGGTTCGAGTCCTGTTTTTCTAATGTAAGGAAGAGGAATGGTTTTAACATTCATTGTCCACTCTATCAAAGTGGCCCTTTATTCAGGCACTTTTCCTTTTAGGAGCTTATTGGTGGGAGGCTGGCTGTGGCCATGGGCAGGGTAATGTGTCATAGAATTATGGCTAGTGTTATTGGTAGGAAGTTTTTTCAGGCGAGGTGTATGAGTTGGTCGTAGCGGAATCGTGGATAAGAGGCTCGAATTCATAGGAATAACAGGGTTAATGTAGTTGCTTTAAGTATAAGGTTGAGGGTAGTGAGTTGTGGGAGGTGAGGGCTATAAGATGTTCCTAGGAATAAGATAACAGAGAGGGTATTTATTAGTAGGATATTAGAATATTCAGCTAAGAAGAAGAGGGCGAATGAGCCTCCTGCATATTCGATGTTAAATCCTGAGACTAGTTCGGATTCGCCTTCCGTGAGGTCAAATGGGGCTCGGTTAGTTTCTGCTAGTGTTGAGATATATCATATTATGGCTAGGGGTCATGTAGGGATAATTAATCAGATGGTTTCTTGGCTTAAGTTGAATGTATGGAGTGTAAAACCTCCTGTGAAGATAATTAGGGATAGGAGAATTAGAGCGAGTGTTACTTCATAGGAGATGGTTTGTGCAACTGCACGGAGGGCTCCTATGAGGGCATATTTGGAGTTTGAGGCTCATCCTGAGCCTAGGATGGTATAAACTGTTAAGCTTGAAATGGCTAGAATGAAAAGTAGGCCTAGGTTTAGGTTGAAGATTGAATGTGGGAGGGGTAAGGGTATTCATAGCAGTAGTGCTAGGGTTAGGGCAATAGTGGGGGTGATTAGGAAGAGGAATTGGGAGGAGAAGGATGGTCGTACTGGTTCTTTGGTAAATAATTTAAGTCCATCGGCGATGGGTTGTAAAAGACCATATGGTCCTACTACATTAGGTCCTTTGCGGAATTGTATGTAGCCTAGGACTTTTCGTTCGACTAGGGTAAGGAAGGCTGTAGCTAGGAGGATAGGGATGATGAAGGCTAAGGGGTTAATAATGTAGAGGAGAATAAGATGTAGCATTAGTTAAGGAGAGGAGTTGAACCTCTGAATCAAAGAGCTTAGGTCTTTTGCATTTGCCAGGCTCTGCCACCTTAACAAACCATTATCTTTGGCTTTGAGGGTGGTAGCCTTTACCTGCTTGAGTTGATTTCAGCAGGTTAGGTTGAAGCGTACCTAAAGGCATAGGCTTCATTTTTCCGGTCCTTTCGTACTGGGAAGAATACCATCATAGATAGAAACTGACCTGGATCACTCCGGTCTGAACTCAGATCACGTAGGACTATTAATCGTTGAACAAACGAACCCTTAATAGCGGCTACACCATTAGGATGTCCTGATCCAACATCGAGGTCGTAAACCCTTTCGGCGATGGGGGCTCTAAGAAAGGATTGCGCTGTTATCCCTAGGGTAACTTGGTTCATTGATCAGGATATTTCCTGGGTCATTATTCGTTAGATTTTCTATTAATTAGAACTGTAGTTCTAATTTTGAGTGACTTTTCACCCACTCGATAAGGGGGTTTTGTTTTTCCCCTTGGTCGCCCCAACCAAAAACGTTAAGTTAGAAGATTATTTTATTTTTTATGCCCAAAGGCAGGAAAATTTTTGATATTTAAAAATAACTTAAGTGTTTAAAGCTCCATAGGGTCTTCTCGTCTTATGTGCTTATTCTCGCTTCTGCACGAGAGAACCAATTTCATTGATTAGAGAATAAAGACAGATAAACTCTCGTGATGCCTTTCATACGGGCCTTCAATTAAAAGACAAATGATTACGCTACCTTCGCACGGTCAAGATACCGCGGCCGTTAAAAAAATCACAGGGCAGGCGGGACCTCTTATACATGTAAGAGCAAGAGGCGATGTTTTTGGTAAACAGGCGGAGTTTGTGTTTGCCGAGTTCCTTTATTTTCTTTTAATCTTTCCCAAGGACACTCCTGTGTTGGGTTAACGATGGTTTGGATGGGCTTTTCTTGTTGTACTGCTTATACCATAAGGGCCTCAAGTTTGGCATCGGTTAATTGTCAGTGATTTAATTCTTTCTGACTTACACTGGTGTGTTGGGAGGGAGTTAGTCCCTTATTACTCATTTTAGCATAATTTCTTTTATATGGGGTTGGATAAAATAGTCCAATAGGTTTAAGGGGGTTGTGAGTTTGTATAAGGATCTGTCGGTGTAGTTGTAGGCTTGAGCTGTAACGCTTTCTTTACAGGTGGCTGCTTTTGGGCCCACTGAGGAGTAATCCTTTAGGAATTATAATCATTACCCTCCTAATAAAGTTGTTTCTTAATTCAAAAAAGCTGTACCTTTTTTGAATAACTATTAATTTTTACAACTGGTTTTGTTAAAAGGATTTTGTTATTATCGAGTTGAAGAATTAATGCAGAATTTAAGTTCTTTTCTTGGACAACCAGCTATCACCAAACTCGGTAGGCTTGTCACCGCTACTTGGGAGTCTTCCCCCTCTTTTGCCACAGAGGTGGGTTGGCTCTGATATGCTGCTCCGAAGTAGCTCGTTTGGTTTCGGGAAGTTAGACTAAAAAAGCTTTTTGTCTAGTTGTTCTTGCTAAATCATGATGCGAAAGGTACGAGGACGTGTCTCTGCTTTTTTGTACTTTAATATTTATTTCATTTCTTTTTCAGCTTTCCCTTGCGGTACTGTTTCTATAGCTCAAAGGTTCCGTTCTATCGCCAATACTAGGAAGAATAAAATGTTTTAAAATTTAGGTGGTGGGGTGTTATATCAGATTAATAATGGAGGGTGTGTAAACTTGTTTTGGCTAGCTATGGGGTTCAAAATGACTCGAATTGCGCGGGTATCTTCTCGGTGTAAGGGAGGTGCTTTACTGTTTTAGCTACATTTTGGTTAATCCAAGTGCACTTTCCAGTACACTTACCATGTTACGACTTGCCTCCTCTTGTTGTAAAGTTTTTTTATGGAATTTATGGTAATTTTTCGAGGAGAGTGACGGGCGGTGTGTGCGCGCTCCAGAGCCGGTTTCAGTATAATGTTCTGAAATTTACTTACTGCTAAATCCACCTTTAAGAAGTTTTTCATGCTTCTGTTCGTGTGTTCTAGAAAGAGAATGTAGCCCATTTCTTCCCACTTCATTCGCTACACCTCGACCTGACGTACTGAGGGTAAAGGTCATTGTGCTTACTGTTATGCCTTCATTAGGGTGAGCTGACGACGGCGGTATATAGGCGGAAGGGGGCAAGAAGTGGTGAGGTTAAACGCGGATTATCGGTTATAGAACAGGCTCCTCTAGGTGGGTTTGGAGCACCGCCAAGTCCTTTGGATTTTAAGCTAGCGCTTGTAGTGTTCAGGCGGTGTATTAAGGTAAGTATATTTGTAACGATGTTTACGGTTAAGCATAGTAGGGTATCTAATCCTAGTTTGGGCCTTAACTGTCGTGAGGTCAAAAATTCTGTTTATATAAAGTTACTTTCGTGAATGGTGTTTTTAAGCATGAGAGCGTATGACAGCTTAATGAGGTCTTAACTTTATTTTGGGTAAGATATTTCTAATCACCCTTAACGCCGTAGGATATTAATTTGTGTCACTCGTATAACCGCGGTGGCTGGCACGAGATTGACCAACTCTTTGTAACTTTGATTGACTCAAGCTTACGCTCATGGAACAATGTTTATCACTGCTGAATTCCCTTGTGGGTGTGGCTGAGCGAGGTGTCATGGGCTGCTTTGGAGTGTGCCTGATACCGGCTCCTAATTAGATGTGTGGGCTGATTAGGGCGTTCTCACCGGGATGCTGAGACTTGCATGTGTAAGTCAAGTTATAATTAATATTGAGGCTAGGACCAAACCTTCGTGCTTGTGAAAAAGATTAATTTTTATCTTAGCGTCTTCAGTGCTATGCTTTGGATTAAGCTACACTAGC